TAAGAATCATAATTCCAACGGTAGTGATTAATATTAACATAATAGAAGTAAGTGGATCGATCAAATAGCCGAGTTCTAAAGAAAAATCATTAGTGATGATCCAAGACCATACATATTGATATATGGAACTGCTATTTATTTGCTGAATAGACAGATTTATCGACAAAATCATGGCTATACTTAACAATAAAACACTCTTAAAAGCCCACATACGACGAAACTTTTTTGTTGGGCTTGGAAAAAGAAGAAGTCCCACTCCTATTAATGCAGGAACTGGAAGTGGAACAAAAGGTATTATCCACGCGTATTGATATGTATGTTCCATAAAAAATAAAAAGTTTTTATTCTGAATTGTTTTCGAATCAATAGGTTTTTTCTTTTTCAAATTTGAAAGGGTTAATAAAAAAATAAAGATATGCATTAATTTAAACTAAATAAAATCGATTTTTTCTTACTTTTTTTCTTATTTATTATGTGTTTTTCTTAAATACGTCAAAGATTTAAATTAAGAAGTCATAATTGGTCAAATAATATCACTAAGTTATTAGTACAAAATATTAGTTATTTACTAAACTTTTTCTGAAGATGTCGAAAATATAAATTTCAATTATTATTACTCTTACAATAATTTATATCGATACAGCACAACCAGAAATAAAAATACTAAATAAAGAAGTATTTTTTTGATATAAATCATAGGATTAACTAAGTTAGCCTAAATTAAATAAGAACTTCCCTTTTTCTTTTTATATTTATTTAATTTCTTAAAAATCATTAACTAGTTCATTCTGAAATTGATGAATTGGTTTCTATTTCAATAAAAGACATTTATAAGAAGTATAGGCAGACCACTTTTTTTTTTTTTTTCAATTTTAGAAACTAAAGAAAAAAATAGATAATGAATAGTAAAATACAAAATAACTTCTTTTGAACAATAGATGTCTTTCACATCCAATAGAATAATGAGTAATCTCTTAATTTTCAAATGGCAGTTCCAAAAAAACGTACTTCTATATCAAAAAAACGTATTCGTAAAAATATTTGGAAAAAGCAAGGATATTGGGCCGCTTTAAAAGCTTTTTCATTGGGTAAATCTCTTTTCACCGGGCAGTCAAAAAGTTTTTTTGTGCGACAAACAAATAAGTAATAAAAAATTGTGAGAATCTGAATCTATGAATCTACATGACTCAAAAAGTTGGCAATTTATATTTAGATATCAGGAATATAAAATGAATAATTTCCATTACCCATTTTTTTTTTGAAAAACGAAAAACACAAGATATAAAGGTTTACCTTTTTAGTATATTTAGTATCTTTTTTATGAACGCAATTTAAGATTTTACTCATTGATCTACTTAACAATAGTTCAATTTTTTCTTTGTTCGCCTATTTCTATATTAACTATATAAAGATAAAGAACTGATACAAGATCTTTAGCCAAAATAACTGAATCCTTGATTTCAAACTTTTTTGTAAATTATTATTTCTCTGAATTACTAACCTAATATATAAAAAAATTTTTTAGTTGGTATATTAACTATGAAAAATGTATAAAATTTAAGTGATTTAAAAGAAATCCTATTTTTGGGGGTTTATTAATAAAATGAAACACGATAAAGATAAATTATAAGTGAATCAGTAAAAAATACAAAAAAAGTAAAAAGGAGAAAAGACTTTCTTTTTAGTTCTATCCCCTATCCGGGGGTAGAACTAGTTAGTTACAACGAGTCAATTCTCGAAGAGGATAAAATCCACGAAAGTTCCAAGTTAAATAAAAGTGATCCTCTAAACTAAAAAAATGAACCTTCAAATTCCTATGAATTTTTCTTCATCAATTTTATTGTTTTTTTTTAAGTATTCTAAAAGTATTCTATTGAATTTACTTTATTCAGTCTCGACTATTGAATAGAAATACGCTATTATAAATTTGAGTAAGCCGCTATGGTGAAATTGGTAGACACGCTGCTCTTAGGAAGCAGTGCTAGAGCATCTCGGTTCGAGTCCGAGTGGCGGCATGCCCTCTTCTAAAAAACAGAAAATAGATTCTATAATAAATTCAATTAGTAATTGCCGCTTCATAATTAAGGGACCCCTTACTTTATATTTTAAATTTTTATGATATTTTTAATTTTAGAACATATATTAACTCATATTTCCTTTTCGATTGTTTCAATTGTAATTCCAATTCATTTAATAACCTTATTCGTCGATGAAATCGTAAAACTATCTGATTTGTCAAAAAGGGGCATGATCGTGACTCTTTTATGTATAACAGGATTGTTAGTCATTCGTTGGATTTATTCGGGACATTTTCCATTAAGTAATTTATATGAATCATTAATCTTTCTTTCATGGAGTTTCTCCATTATTCATATTGTTCCATATTTCAAAAAAAAGAAAAATTATTTAAGTGCAATAACTGCACCAAGCGCTCTTTTTACACAAGGCTTTGCTACTTCAGGTCTTTTAACTGAAATACATCAATCCGAAATATTAGTAC